GTTCCAGAAGATGTTAATGGTAAGCAAGAAGATTGTTTACGAAGAAACAACAAGAAAAATTCATATTCTGATACATAAGAGTTATATAGGAATCGAAATAGTCTTTTATTTTCTTTTTTCAAAAGAAAAATCGATTTCATTGAAGTAATAAGACTATTCCAATTCGAATAGTAGTTGAGAAAGAATCGCAATAAATGCAAAGATGGAACATCTTTGATCCGGTATTGAAGGAGTTGAACCAAGATTTCAAAATGGATAGGATAGGGTATTTCTATATGTGATAGATAATGTAAATGCAAAAATTTGTCTTCTAAAAAGGGAAATATTGAATGAATAGATCGTAAATTCTGAAACTTTGGTGTTTCTTTTTCTTTCGGACAAGATAATTCTCGTAGCGAGAATGGGATTTCTACAACGATCGCAAACCCCTCAGATAGAATCTGAGAATAAAACTCAGAATAAAAAAAATTGTTGTAATCCAACAATCGATCTTGGTTAGGATGATTAACCGAGTTAATCCAAAAATTCTGCTGATACATTCGAATAATTAAACGTTTCACAAGTAGTGAACTAAATTTCTTGTTATTACAACTAACAATTTCCACAGGTTCGGAACCTTTTAATCCATAATCATGGGCAAATGCATAAATATACTCCTGAAAGAGAAGTGGGTAAACGAAGTATTGTTGACGAGATTTCTGTTTTTCTGAATACCCTTCCAATTTTTCCATTTGTATTTCTACTTGAATCAGAAAGAAGAAGCATTTCTCGGTTTCTCAAATGATGATACATAGTGCAATATGGTCAAAACAGGGTGTTGCATTTTTTAATACAAACCCTGGAAAGAAAAGGAATCTAATCCACAGATCTTTTCCTTTTCTATCCAATTAGTTTATGTTTGTTCTAATTACAAAAGAGAACAAATCTTTTATTTTTGCAGGCCAATCGCTCTTTTGACTTTGGAATCCAGTCTCTTTATCAATATACTGCTTCTTTTACACATTCAATCCATAACATCCCTTTTCAATCTATAATCAAGAATAATTAGGATTTCTAAAAAAAAAAAAAAAAGAAAAAATCAAGGGTCCGTTCATAGGAAAACCCAACCTTTCCCCGCATCAGGCACTAATCTATTTTTAACGTCTAATTAGATCGGGGAATCATTTCAATTAAGAAGTTAAGCTCGTTGCTTTTTATTTTACCAGAATTGGAGCCAGGCTCTATCCATTTATTCACTAGACCCAGAAAATAGGAATTTTTTATTCCATTCCAAAAATCAAAAATAAGAAATTGATTTTATTACGACATGCTATTTTTTCCATTCATTACCCTTGAGGATCAGTCGTGGTCTTCTAGACTCTACCAAGAGTCTGGACGAATTTGTTGCTTCATCCAAATGTGTAAAAGATCATAGTCGCACTTAAAAGCCGAGTACTCTACCATTGAGTTAGCAACCCAGATAAAATAGGATCTTAGATACGATCGAAACCCAAAAATCAATGGAATTACACCGCACGCTCCTGTCAAAACATTGAACTAGCAAAACATTAAAAGAAAGATTTTATCGCCCATTAAAAACACTCAAATGCCAAAATGAACAGGTTCGGCTAAATTTCACTAAGGTTAAAAAAGGAGCGGCCCCAATCACGATAGCAAAATTGTCATTTTTTTAGCAATTTATATTTCTTTATATAAATAAATCTTGTATGAGAGTACATGCAAGAGGGACAACCTTATCATTTGAGCGAAGTGTAGACAGAAAAACCTAATATGGAGTGAGGATAAAGAGACCTATCTATCTACAAATTCTATTTGTTCAATAGACCTTTGTCAATGGAAATACAATGGTAAGAAAACAAATTAGATAGAAAAAGTAAATAAAATAAGGGCTTATGTTGGATTGGCACGACATAAATCCAGTCAAAAATAGGACTAAGAAAGAGGCAAATTGTGTCTAAATAATTAGACAACGAGGGATACTAGTGATCCTCTCCTACTTTTTTATTCATTTAGTTCTTCAATTAACTCAAAGTTCCTTCTTTTTCTTTAAAGAATTCTGCCTTCCTTAAAATATCATAAACAGTTCTTGTAGGTTGAGCACCCTTTTCAAGGAAATAGAGAATAGCTGGAACATTTAAACAAGTTTGATTCTTTATCGGATCATAAAAACCTACTTTTCGAAGATCTCTTCCTTCTCTTCGAGATCGAACATCAATTGCAACGATTCGATAGACAGCTTATTGGGATAGATGTAGCTAAACAATGCCCCCCCTAGAAACGTATAGGAGGTTTTCTCCTCATACGGCTCGAGAAAAAGATTCGAATTTCTGTCTATAATACAAGTAGATAGAAATTAGACTATGACTTGCATTAATTTCCTTACAGAAAAAACAAATTTCATTTATACTCATGACTCAAGTTGGTTAATTTTGACTGACAGACTTAAAAGGAAAAATCCTTCCAAATTTTTTGAGTCGTCTCTAAACTCTTTTCTTTGTCTCATCTCGAACGAATTGACTTTTATTCCTTATTCTGATCCAATTCTATTGTTGAGACAATTGAAAATCGCGTTTACTTGTTCCGGAATTCTTTATCTTTGATTTGTGAAATCCTTGGGTTTAGACATTACTTCGGGAATTCCTATTCTTTTTTCTTTCAAAAGAGTAGCAACATACCCTTTTTTTCTTATTTCCTTCGATAAAGCATTTCCCTCTTCTATAGAAATCGAATATGGGCGATTGATTCTGATAAACTTTTAATTGAAAGAGTTTTTCCAATCTTCCAAAATTGGACTTTCTTCTTATTTTAACCTTTCGATTTCTATATTAAGGATAGACTGACAAAGTTGGCCTAATTTATTAGTTTTCACTAACCCTAGATTCTTTCCCTTGATAAAAAATCAATTCTGTCCTCTCGAGCTCCATCGTGTACTATTTACTTACAAACAACCCAGCGCAAATTTGGTTCGGGACGAATAGAACAGACTATGTCGAGCCAAGAGCATTTTCATTACTATGGAAAATGATGGATAACAAAATCCACAATCGATCATGTCCTTCAAGTCGCACGTTGCTTTCTACCACATCGTTTTAAACGAAGTTTTACCATAACAAACATTCCTCTAATTTCATTGCAAAGTGGTATAGGGAATTGATCCAATATGGATGGGATCATGAATAGTCATTGGTTTAGTTTAGTTTTTTGTATACTAATTCAAACTTGCTATCTATGGAGAAATATGGATAAAAGAAATAAGTATTTATCGGGGAAGACTCCGCAAAGATCCAATTTATTTAAACCCATATTCTATCATATGAAGGAAAGGAAACATAGTTCGAAAAAGACGAATAAACAAGTTTGCTTAAGACTTATTTTTTATTGAATTTCCATCCTCAACAGAGGACTCGAGATGGTCAATCCTGAAATGAGAAGCGAAGGATCGACTCTTCTCCAACAAATAAACTATCAACCTCAAAAAAAGTTTAATTAATTTAATTACTATATTAGAATTAGATTAGCAATATATTTTTCCATAACAAAAACTATTAACTAAATAAACTATTCCAATGAAAAGATTGAAAGTTTTTTGGTAGTTATAGAATTCTCGTACTTCTTCGACTCGAATACCAAAAGAGGGAAAAAAATGAAGTAAAAAAAAAAACACATTTCGTGTAAAGTCAAATTAAGGCCTTTGCTTTTACTTATAGCATTCTTTCTTTTACCTAAAAGAAGCAACTCCAAATCAAAAATCAGGAGAAGTATGATTTTTTGAATCCATTCTATCCAACGAACAGTTCTTACCTTATCCTTACCAGAATGGATCATTCTGGATATTTAAAGAATCGCAGATCGAGATGGTTTTCGCTTAACCAAAGAGGGGCCCTTTTTACTAATAATATAATACAACAAAAATCTATCTCTATCATAAAGGGATAGGTCTCATTTTTTATACAGTGTTTTACGTCAAGTTTAAAATTTTTTCAATTAATTCGAAAGCCGAGTAGACAGAATATATGAATTTCTCTCTAATCCTCACATTCCATTGATTTAGAAATGGATATTTGCAAATCAGATAATATCTAAAATACAAAAATGGAGTTCCTATCCATAGAATAGAAACCCTTTTTCTTTTTTCGCAAGCCGATCTTGGTCAAAAGTTTTAAGACCTGTGCTGAAACTAAAAACTTCCTATTCTTTAATCTGGCCATGAAATATAGAATTAGGATACCCCCTTTATTTTCTTTTTATTTACTTACTTTAGTTCTTTAGTTCGGGAAAAATAAATAGGGGGTCCTTCTTTTCTTTCACATTAGATGTCAAATGTATCATGTAAGAATTCCCCCTTCATGGATATGGAGCATAAAGTTTATCTAAGAAGTTCGAATTTCAAAACACATATGAGTAATGAGTAGTAGTAGGGGCATATCCTGAATGTGACTGATAGACCCAATTTTTCATGAAAATAAAGATATTCAATTTGACTGGACTTGACACTTGATTATGTTTTCTGAGAAAGAAAAAGAATGCTTAGAAATGCATCTAATCTAAGAGTTCATAAGAGATAATTATTCTCTTTAATAAACTTTCTTTTGTCTCGTGTGGGGTACAATATGATTTCATCTTTCGTTTCATCAGAAAAAATCTGGGACGGAAGGATTCGAACCTCCGAGTAACGGGACCAAAACCCACTGCCTTACCACTTGGCCACGCCCCATTTCTGGTTTTATGCGACACTAATAAACACTATTATGTTTATTTGTTATTCGTCAATCCCACTTCAATTACATAAAAAATGAGGGATACTCTCTTGCTAGGATTCTAGACATGCGGATAATATAGAATCCAAAAAATGCATTGATCATTACATGGAATTCTATTAAGATATTATATGAAAGTCGAATTTCTTCCATTCTCATTTGAGAGTGCGAATACAAGGAGGTATTTTGCGTTTGGGAAAGTCCGAAGAAAAAAGGATTTTGAACCCGCCTTTTCTTTTTTCCCTTAGAAAAATAACTCAATCAAAATCCAATTATCTACTCTACAAGAACGAAATGCTTGTTATGCCTAATATACTTAGTTTAACCTGTATCTGTTTTAATTCTGTTCTTTATCCGACTAGTTTTTTCTTCGCCAAATTGCCCGAAGCTTATGCCATTTTCAACCCAATCGTGGATTTTATGCCTGTCATACCTATACTCTTTTTTCTATTAGCCTTTGTTTGGCAAGCTGCTGTAAGTTTTCGATGAAATCTTTACTACTCTGTTCTGTCTGCCAAATTGAATGATGTATTCATTCCAAAAAAATTCTAAAAATGAATAAAAGCCGAGAAGTCTTATATTATGAACCTTCGATTCTAAAATTCTAATTCTTCTACATTGAATGTATAGCTGCAGCAATAAATTGGGATCCGCCTTTCTACCCCACCCCCTGCACCTACGTTGAGCAGGTACCTTTAGGTACCCACACAATACCTAACCTAATTTTTGATATTGATAAGAGTGCTTATTATAAATCAATTCTTGCAATTTTTTTCAAGAATTGATTTTTGCATTTTTAGGTGTAAAAATAAACAAAACCCATCCTAGTGGATCTGTGTGGTAAGGAAAAACGGGTAATCTATTCCTTAAAAAAAAATCTTGGAGATTATGTAATGCTTACTCTCAAACTTTTTGTTTATACAGTAGTGATATTCTTTGTTTCCCTCTTTATCTTTGGATTCTTATCTAATGACCCAGGACGTAATCCTGGGCGTGAGGAGTAAAAATCCAAATTTTTTTGGAATTTTTTCTTACAAATTGGATTTGTTTCGTACATTTATCTATGAGAAAATCCGGGGGTCAGAATTCCTTCCAATTCGAAAGTCCCAAATGATCCGAGGGGGCGGAAAGAGAGGGATTCGAACCCTCGGTACAAAAAAATTGTACAACGGATTAGCAATCCGCCGCTTTAGTCCACTCAGCCATCTCTCCCCGTTCCAAATCGAAAGGTTTCCGTGATATGACAGAGGCAAGAAATAACGATTGCAAAAAATCCTTCCTTTTTCTTTCAAAAGTCCATAAAAATTATATTGCCAATTCCATTTTAATTATATTCTTTTTTCTTAATGTTAATAAAAAAAAGAAGAAAATTCTTGTTTTTTCTTTCTAAAATTCGATATTGGCTGAGAAACAATCAGATAGATTTTCTCTTCAGCGGGCATTTTCATATAGGACTTGTTATAATAAAACAAGCAGGTTATATAAAAAATAAAAAACTCTTTTTTCGATTATTTATAAACAAAACAAAAAGGGTTCTTATCAAACCCACCATAAAATTGGAAAGAAAGATAAAGTAAGTAGACCTGACTCCTTGAATGATGCCTCTATCCACTATTCTGATATATAAATTCGATGTAGATGAAATTGTATAAGCGGATTTTTTGTATTTCCTTAGACTTAGACCGCGCAAGGCAAGAATTTTTCGCTATTTACGATTTCATATTCTTGTTACTAGATGTTCTATAGGAATAAGAAGAAATCGCAACTCCTTTCCGCTACACATAAAAATTGATTTCGAAAGTCAATTTTTTTTTTTCAATATCTTTCTTTTTTTTTTCAGAATCCAATTTTTGTTCTTCCACCCATGCAATAGAGAGCGAGTGGGAAAAGAGGGGTTACTTTTATTTTCATTTTTCCTTAAAAGATAGGCTTTGAAATAGGAGTCATGGAATAATGCTGAATTCAAATGTTTATTTCTATAGTATAAGAAAAACTAATCGAATCAAATTCATGGATTTACCACGACCTCGGTTGTGACCCCATAGATAAAAATAAAAAATTTCTATCTTCGAGACCTTTGAAAAAGGGCATTGAACGAGAAAGAAATCGTCCACAGATAATCAAACTATCGTATGCCTTGGAAGTGATATGAGGTGCTCGGAAATGGTTGAAGTAATTGAATAGGAGGATCACTATGACTATAGCCCTTGGTAGAGTTACTAAAGAAGAAAATGATCTATTTGATATTATGGACGACTGGTTACGAAGGGACCGTTTCGTTTTTGTAGGATGGTCCGGCCTATTGCTCTTTCCTTGTGCTTATTTCGCTTTAGGGGGTTGGTTTACAGGGACAACTTTTGTAACTTCTTGGTATACCCATGGATTGGCTAGTTCCTATTTGGAAGGTTGTAATTTCTTAACCGCGGCAGTTTCCACCCCTGCCAATAGTTTAGCACACTCTTTGTTGCTACTATGGGGCCCGGAAGCGCAAGGGGATTTTACTCGTTGGTGTCAATTAGGCGGTCTGTGGACTTTTGTCGCTCTCCATGGGGCTTTTGCACTAATAGGTTTCATGTTACGTCAATTTGAACTTGCTCGGTCTGTTCAATTGCGGCCTTATAATGCAATTTCATTCTCTGCTCCAATCGCTGTTTTTGTTTCCGTATTCCTTATTTATCCACTGGGGCAATCTGGTTGGTTCTTTGCGCCGAGTTTTGGCGTAGCAGCGATATTTCGATTCATC